TAAGCTCGTTGCTCTTTCTTTCCCTAGAATTTGAACCATAGGGCTCGATCCATTTATTCAATCGACCAAACTTCCGAATTCATTTCGTTCAATTCAAAAAATGTTTGGTACCGATTTGGTACGAATGAAATATTCTCCGAATTCTCGATTGATACGACATGCTCTTTTTTCCATTCATTTCCTTTCAGGATCAGTCGTGGTCTGATAAACTCTACCGATGATGTAGACGAATTCCTTGCTTCATCCAAATATGTAAAAGATCCTAGCCGCACTTAAAAGCCGAGTACTCTACCGTTGAGTTAGCAACCCCCAAAATAGATATGTTATGTAGATACAATCGGGATCAAAATAAAATTCAAATAAAAAACTTTGATTGTAATCTGTAATCAAAATCTTGAATTAGCAATAAATCCAACAAACAAAGTTTTCTAATTGATTCTGAACATAAAAACAAAGAGATCAGATGACAATACAAGAAATTTTTAGATAAAATAAAAAGCATTTCTAGACAAAATATTATCCCTTTTTTTTGAATACAAATTTTGTATCGCAACAAATTCAACGAATCCTTGAATAAAGTAAAAAAAACCTATGTATTGGGCAGAAGACATACCACTTTTTATTGATTTTTACTTCACGATTGAATTAATTATATTTGTTCAATACACTCTTGTCAATATAAAAAATACAATTACTACAATTACAATGTAAAAAGAAACAAAATTTCATTTCATAATTTAATAATAATAATTAATAATAAATAGAAATAGTATAGAAATTATGAAATTGAAATATAAAGAGAAAAATATAAGTTAAGTATAACAAAAAAAACTTGTGTTGGATTGGCACTACATAAAAAATCTACATAAATAGATGAATAGAAAAGGAAGAATAAAAAAAGTTATACCAAGCTAGAACCTCATTCTCTCTTTTTTTTTTTTTATTTCATTAATTGAACTTCCTTTAATTAAGTCAAAATTCTTTAAAAACCTCTGCCCTCTTTAAAATATCATAAACGGTTTCCGTAGGTTGAGCGCCTTTTTCAAGAAAATATAGAATAGCAGGAACGTTTAAATAAGTTTGATTCCTTATTGGATCATAAAAACCCACTTTTCGCAGATCTCTTCCCTCTCTTCTGGACCGAACATCAATTGCAACGATTCGATAGACGGCTCATTGGGATAGATTAGATCAACAGCAACCCCCCTTGGAAACGTATAGGAAGTTTTCTCCTCGTACGGCTCGAGAAAAATGATTCGAAGTTATGTATTAGAATGGCAAATCAAAAAAGTCCATAAAATCATCAAATGAATTAAATGAAGAATTAAGTCCTTTTTCTTTCCTAAAAAAAGAAAATCATTTGTATACTCATAACTCAAGTTAAATAACTTTCAAATAGCCAAAAAAAAAAAATCCTTTGGCATTTCATTTATTGAGCAGTCTCGAATACCCTTTTTTGTCTCATTTAGAATCGATTTGAATTCTGCATTCTGATTCAAATCCAATTGTTAATTGGTGCGACAATTCAAATTGAAAATAGAAAATAAAAGGATGTTTCCTTGTTCCGGAATCTTTTATCTTTGTTTTGAATCATTAGGTTTAGACCTTACTTCGTTGATTTTTAATCCTTTCAAAAATGATAGCAACATACCTTTTTGTTATTTCTTTCTATCAAAGAATCATATGAACGGCGGATTCCCACACGATATATATAATTTTTATCGAAAAGGTTTTATCAATCCCAACAAAATTTCCTTTAAGATTTGAAACTTGCCTGATTGGGGTCCTTTCGGTATCTCTGTCAAAGATATACTTACGAAGTTGTTCCAACTTATTGATTAACATTAACCCTAGACCCTTTCCCCTTAAGAAATGAATCAATACTTTCTACTCGAGCTCCATCATGTACTATTTCCATCACACCCCAACAAAAAATGCGGGTTCGAGTGGAGGAGAACAAAGGATGTCGAGTCAAGAGCATCCCTTAATTAGATTATAGAATGGTGGATATAAGAATCCACAACAGATCATGTCCTTCAAGTCGCACGTTGCTTTCTACCACATCGTTTCAAACGAAGTTTTACCATAACATTCCTCGAATTTGGAACCGCTATGCGGTTGATTAAGTTATAGAATCATGAATAGTCATTAGTTCAGTTAGGACAGTCGGCACATAAGATTTAGAATATATATTAAGTTATTTTTCATTTTTTTTTTTTCAATTTCAATAATGAAAAAAAATTCCAATTTGTTTTACATCCAATAAAAACAATAAAAATGAAAAAATCGATTGGAAAAATACAATTTCTTTTCCCGGAATGAATAAAAAAATAACAAACTTCCTTCTATTCTATATGAATATGAGGGGCGGGTATATGACACCCCCTTTTTTTGGAATTCAAATTCGTGTAATCTATAACCCCATCTTGCCTAAATCCCCAACAGATTCAGTTGTATCTGCGCGGCATTTGAACACTTATCATCCCTTTTTGTGAATTTGTGAAATTTAAAAAAAGATAAGATTCATTTTGGTTAGAATAATTAGCGGAAAGAATCAAATTCTATCCAATATTACACTTTAGAAACGGAAAAATACAATTTGAATTATTTACTAGAATTACACATGCCCTTACTCTGGGACGGAAGGATTCGAACCTTCGAATAGCGGGACCAAAACCCGACGCCTTACCACTTGGCCACGCCCCACTTTGATTTCTATTCTACACTAATAAAGACTAATGTTGTTATTGATTGTTCGTCAATTCCAGCCAAAATAGCTAAAGAAAAAATTAGATTCTATTGTTAGTATTTTGACGCATGTAGATATAGAATTATCCTGAATTTATTGATCATTACATATAATTACATTAAGATATTGTATGAAAGTAGAATTTTTTCTATTCTCAAAAGAGAATGGAAAGTTTTTTGGTTGAGTGAGTAAGTTCAAAAAAAAAAAAAAAAGAAGGATTTTTGATCTTTCTTTTTTTATTTTCTTCATTTTTTCCTTCTATGAAGAACTCAATCAAAATACAATTATCTTAAAAACAAAATGTCTGTTATGCTTAATATCTTAAGTTTGATCTGTCTTAATTCTGCCCTTTATTCGAGTAGTTTTTTCTTAGTCAAATTACCTGAAGCCTACGATTTTTTGAGTCCAATCGTAGATTTTATGCCAGTCATACCTGTACTCTTTTTTCTCTTAGCCTTTGTTTGGCAAGCTGCTGTAAGCTTTCGATGAAATCTTTCATCTTGTCCTAGAAAAATGAATGATTTTTTCGAGAAAAATGATGCGAATACTAATAATTGATAAGATCAGACAAATCTTACAGTATGAACTCTTGATTCAAACATGAGAATTCTTGGATAACCGCGATTCGGATCGCCTCCTTTTACCATTCTAACTATTTGGATTTTCCGTGAATGAAAAACCTTATTGTGATCCTCCACAGGTGGGTATAAAAAAAATTCTTTTCGATTTCTAAAAACTACCTTCTTTGGTTTTCGGTATCAAAATAGGATATGCGGTATAAAAATAGATTCTCTATTCTCTTTTTTCAAAAAAAAAATAATAATAATCTTGGAGATTGTGCAATGCTTACTCTCAAACTCTTTGTTTACACAGTAGTGATATTCTTTGTTTCTCTCTTCATTTTCGGATTTCTATCTAATGATCCAGGACGCAATCCTGGACGCGAAGAATAAAGGGGGGTTTCTTTACTTGATTTTTCATTTTATAAAATTAGAAATAAAAATAGATGAAAAAAAATAGAAAAAAATTCTATTTGATATTTGTAATTATATATAATTTGTAATTTTTTTGAAAAAATCAAAAAGATTGAAAAAATTCGAAAGATAAATCAACTATTAAGTCATTAATGGAAACGGAAAGAGAGGGATTCGAACCCTCGGTACGAATGAATCGTACAACGGATTAGCAATCCGACGCTTTCGTCCACTCAGCCATCTCTCCCCATGGAAAAAAATAAAAAACTAATATTCAAAAATTAAATAATATAAAAATATTATATAAAATAATTCGAAATAGAATTCTATAATAACAATAATATATATCTACAAAATATACAAGTTGTATTGTGTAATACAACTAGGTACAAGTTTTATCTGAAATTCCAATCAGTTAGATAAATTAGAAAGATTCAATAAAAGATTCACAACACAATCACAATATAAATTTGAGTTTATTGACTTATTCGAAAAATATATATATTCTAAAATAAATACTTCGATGCCATTTCTTATTATCTTTTCTTCCCCCTTTTGCTTCCATTTTTTCGTTTTTTTTTCTACCGCTCTTACTTTATCTTTGTTAGTGAAATCTATAATCTAATAGTTAATAATTGATAAATCAAAAACTTTCAATTGAACTCCTTCTTTAGAATTCATATTTTTACTTATTCTCCCCCCGATCTTTCAAAATGGAAACTTAGGCAAGTACCTTGATATACACAAATTTAGTTTAGTTTAATTAAAAAAAAAAAAGAACATATTTAATTTAGTTCCTTCATGCTTAATATACCTACTATAACTAGGATAATTAATTTTTTGCGTTTTTTACTATTGACTTTAATTATAACTTCCGTTTTATTTATAGTTCTGAGTAAGATAGGACTTATTTGAAGTTAATCGAATGAACAACTCAAGAAATCTTTATGTGGGATTCCATATATTTTTTAGCTCTTTATCGCGTCAATTGATAATTTTTGGTTATTGAGATTCATGGGCAATTCAGATTAATATTTAGAGATAGATATTACCTTTTTCTTTTTTTTTCAAAGGAATTGAAATGATTGAAGTTTTTCTATTTGGAATTGTCTTAGGTCTAATTCCTATTACTTTGGCTGGATTATTCGTAACCGCATATTTACAATACAGACGTGGTGATCAGTTGGGCTTTTGATTAATTAGATTAATTAACAAATATTTTTTTAATTGACCTCCTGTAGATTAGAGAAAGTAGGAGGTCAAATCTAGATTACTGCTCAGTTATTTCAGTCTAATTCGATAATTAATTCGATTCGACCTAACAAGAATGGAATCGCGCTCTGTAGGATTTGAACCTACGACATCGGGTTTTGGAGACCCACGTTCTACCGAACTGAACTAAGAGCGCTTTCTTATCATAATAGATAAGACTGTAAAGAAACCTTTTTGTAACAAAAAACTACATCTGCATCCTGCATGCATATACTTCATATAGAGTATGATAAAAAAAATGAGAAATTCTGTTTTTAATCGATTTTAATTAAAATGAAATTCCTCCTTACTTCTCAGAGGAAAAGTAATTAGGTAGGGATGACGGGATTTGAACCCGTGACATTTTGTACCCAAAACAAACGCGCTACCAAGCTGCGCTACATCCCTTTCAATTCAATTGGTTTTTATAGTGTAATTGTAAAGAATCCTTGTCTTGTTTTCCACATCGCTATTTCCTATATACATAATTTATCTTGCCATTTCCTCTTTTTGGTCTCATATCATATAAGGTATAATAAAAATATTTTGATATATATGAAAAACCCGTCGTAAATTAAAAAAAACTTTTCGGGAATGCTCAGCAGGAAGGGGCATGCTACTCTATTTTCTGAAAAAAAAAAATATTTTATCTACCGGATCGTTGTACATTTATTTTAATTTGACTTAGCTTAGGGATTTTGTGTACAAACAAAAGTAGTCTTTTTTAACTTTAAACTATCTATGCATCTGATCGTAGATTAGATATGTATTGCCTTTCTTTTATATATTACATTAAAGAAAAAAAACGAAGGAGGATTTTCAATGCGGGATCTAAAAACATATCTTTCCGTGGCACCGGTCCTAAGTACTCTATGGTTTGGGGCTTTAGCCGGTCTATTAATAGAAATCAATCGTTTTTTCCCAGATGCGCTGACATTCCCCTTTTTTTAATTCTAGTTTTTGACGTGGTAAGGGGGTAACGAAGATTAGAGATAGAATCAACTATCTGTGATTAATCCCCCCCTTATTTTAATAATATAAGAATATTCGAGGGGAGAAAGACGAAAAGTAGATTCAACCTCATCAAAACTTGGGATCCGGTTCGAATGAAAATCTCTAAAAAAAGGGGGAGAGTGGAAACGAAAATGTGAATCTAGGGTAATAGGTATCATACAGGCTATTAAAATGAGATATTGTGATTAGAAATATAGTTAGAAACCTTTTGATTACGGAGTATTTCTTAAATTTATTTACTATAATTACTCTATTGATTGTGATTGCAACGAAATCTTTCTAATTGTATTTGTATTTCGAGTTAGAAACTTCTATTTTTTGATTTTCCTTTCTTCTTCACTTCGGGACGAAAATAATAATAGAAAGGTGGCTTGAATCAAAAATCCAAAGGAGGTTAGGTTGATGGCTGAGGGTAAAGATGCCCGAGTAAAAGTTATTTTGGAATGTACCGGTTGTGTTCGAAAGAGTGTTAATAAGGAATCAAGGGGCATTTCCAGATATATTACTCAAAAGAATCGACACAATACGCCTAGTCGGTTGGAATTGCGAAAATTCTGTCCCTATTGTTACAGACATACAATTCATGGAGAGATAAAGAAATAGATCGAACCGAACGTCTGCCTATCATTCTTTCAAGGAAGGGGACAAAACTATTTTCGTTCTATTTTATATAAATAAATTATATATTTATATAAATATTATAGAAATATCAAATTTCTATTTTATATATTTATTTTAATTTTATAAATAAAAATATATATATAGAAATAAATATATAAAATTAAAATAAATATATAAAATAGAAATAAACAAACCAAATCCTATTTCTTAATTCGAATTTTTTTTTTTATGTCCAACCGAAATAGGATTTTCGGTATATTATATTTTATATTAAGGAATAAACTAAACAAACTATGAATAAATCTAAGCGACTCCTTATTAAACGCAAGCGACCTTTTCGTAGACGTTTGTCCCCGATCCAACCAGGGGATCGAATTGATTATAGAAACACGAATTTACTTAGTGAATTTATTAGTGAACGGGGAAAAATATTATCTAGGCGAGTAACTAGATTGACCTTGAAACAACAACGATTAATTACTCTTGCTATAAAAAAAGCTCGTATCTTATCTTTGTTACCTTTTATTACTAATCGCAAAAAATTTGAAAGAATCAAGCCGACTACTAGAACTGATAAATTTAGAAACAAAAATAAAAAATTTGAAAGAATCAAGCCGACTACTAGAACTGATAAATTTAGAAACAAAAATAAAAAATTTGAAAGAATCAAGTCGACTACTAGAACTGATAATTTTAGAACCGAAAATAAAAAATTTGAAAGAATCAAGTCGACTACTAGAACTGATAATTTTAGAACCGAAAATAAAAAATAGGTTTTTTTAGAAAAAAATAGGTCTTTATACAATTGATAATTGAATCAAAAACAAATTCTAATCTTAACTCAAAAATGGGTTGCTGGTTTGTTTTAAAAAATATGAGAATCTAGATTTGATTGCTGTGTCGTAGGATAATAAAAAATCGGGGAATTTTTTTTTGAATAGGTTTTTTGATTTTTTTTATGGATTGTATTTTATCAGACTAATTTCTACTCTACCCTCCCGGAGTTTATTCTCCGGGGAACTTGATTTAAATAATTTTGGGGGATGGATTCTTTCCAATCTTCTTTTTTTATGACCTCATTGGAAATCAAATCATATAAAGACAATTCCTATTTAATATAGCTATTTGCGCAAGTATTTTACGATTAAGAAGCGATTGTCTCTTGCGCAGATCATTTATAAATTTACTATAACTAGAACTAGAGTATAGCCCTTTTTTGCGAATTACTGCGTTTATCCGAGTGATCCACAAACGACGAAAATCCCTCTTTTTCCTATCTCTATCCCGCTGAGCCGAAACCAAAGCCCTTCTTTTCTGTTGAGCAATAGTTCGAGTAAGTTTTGAATGAGCCCCTTGACGGGATAAACAACTTTTTTTTCTACGTTTCCGAGCTATATATCCTCGTCTAACCCTAGTCATTGAATAAATGAAACTTTGATGAATAACTAATTGATTTTCTTTCTTTGAGTTATTCTTTTTTCCCTTCCTGATCGATCTATTAATAACAAAACGTAATTTTCCAATGTATAAAATAAAAATTCCAATGGCTTTTGCTACTATAACCTTCCCGACCACGATTTTTTCTTTTTTTTAGACATTTATTTTGCCTTGAAACAAGACAAAAAAATAAGAAATTGTATTGGTGTATCAAACAAATAAAAAAGAAATGTAAATTCAACTTAAATATAGATGAATAAAGAAATAGTGGGTTCCTTCGTTTCTATGGTTATTTCTTAAACGGTGAGGTCCTCTCTATACACCGGAGCCCTTTACTTCATTTACTGAATGTTATTGATAACTTGTACAGTTCAAACTTTTTGGCTCTACCCATGAATTATCCAGTAATAGGTCTTTTACAATGAGATCCACTTATACAGTAACGGTATTGAATTTTGAAGGTTAGCTAGATAGCTGGCCCTGTTAGTCCGTTCTTGCAAGAATGGGAGCATAATTTTTTTGTTTTGCCCTAAAAATAAGATTACCCGCTTAATGGATAACGTTCGCTACCAATGGGAAATTTTTTCTCATCTTAAATCGGATTTACACCAATGGAAACCATAAATTTCATATGAATAGATCTTTTTCATTTTAGATAGTGACTGGAGTTCTTCCATTTTATCTTATTCACTGGTAATGATCATTAATACTGGAAAAATTATTTCCTTTCATTTGCTTTTTTGTTCCATCCATATTATAATATAATCTGAACGAGTCACACATACACCCTAGTACATATTCCTCGGCGCTGAGGACATCCCCGAAGAGCGGGGGATTTCGAGACATTTCTGACTGGCTGTCTTGCGTTTCTAATAAGTTGTTTAATAGTTGGCATGTTAAATCATATATATAAATGGACAACAAGTTTCAATCAAAACTAACTGAATGAGATTATGAAAAGATAGTTCGAGTTAATGTAAGATTAGAAAACGAAGAGTAAACTGGGCTGTAGTTATTATCTCTAGAGCGGGTGGGACAAATTGCATAGCATTCATAGCCATTCCGTATTCATAACCGAAAAACAGAAAAAAATTTATGTCTTATTCTATTCCATTTCTATTAGAAAAAAAGGGATATATTAATTAAAGGAGCATTTAATATGGTATTCGATTCCATTTTTTATATTATTTTTTATATTATTCGTGTTATAATGTAAAAAACACATTAATATTATATTATTTTTAATATTTCATATTTTAATTCTTATTTTAAAATTTGTTAAATTATATATATATTATTTATTCCATATTATATCACATAATATATTATATTTTAAAAGGGTTATCTTATTTATGTTCTTTATGTTTATTTATATTTAATTATATTAGAGGTACTATATCAATCAATCATATTATTTATTAGTTACATTATGTAATATTTTTTATATTATTATTTATATTCTTTAACTTTAATTTTAATTTTAATTTTAATTTTAATTTTAATTTTAATATAGTAAAGTTCTTTTTTTCCTGAAGGAGGTTTGATAGATATGGTTCAAGAAAACTGCTAAAGTTATAACTAGAATAGAAAAAAAATAAAGGATTCAAAAAACCCTCTTCTATAAACGCGAAAAAGATATTTTTCAATTTTGCGTCTATTAAATTGGAAGAATATGATAATATTCTTCTTGAACTTTTCATGAATTATTAGATAGAAACTAACCTGTCATAATCCCGCTTTCCTCGATCCTCGGTTTATAGTCTGATCTGAGGCCAATACAATAATAGAGAGAAAAGAAACTCTATACTATTTGTTGACAAATTTTCTATATAAATAGAAAAAAATGGTGTCTAGTTCTATATGGACAAGCAAGAAAAAGGAAGAAATTATCTCGTACTTCATTTCAATATTAATAAAAATTGCCTTGCTGTGTCAGAAGAAGGATAGCTATACT